CGTGGTAATTCGAATTAATATTTAGATATAGATATTACCTCCTTTTTCTCCTTTCAAACAAATTGAAATGATTGAAGTTTTTCTATTTGGAATCGTGTTAGGCCTAATTCCTGTTACTTTGGCTGGATTATTCGTAACTGCCTATTTACAATATAGACGGGGTGATCAGTCGGACCTTTGATTAATTATTATCTCTTTTTTTGATTGACCTCCTACTTTCTTTAATAGAAGGGAGGTCAAATTAAGATTCCGGTTCAAGTTAGTGAAGCTCTTTCAGTCTAATTTGATCTAAGAATAATAAGGGCGAACTCACGCTCTGTAGGATTTGAACCTACGACATCGGGTTTTGGAGACCCGCGTTCTACCGAACTGAACTAAGAGCGCTTTCTTATCAGAAAAGCGAAGGCTGTAAAGATACTTTTTTTAACCCCAATACATCTTTTCTTTGAATGAACGATTAGATATGTTCAATTTGAATAGATCTGAATTACTCCCTCGTTACTGCTCAACGGAGAAGTAATAGGTAGGGATGACAGGATTTGAACCCGTGACATTTTGTACCCAAAACAAACGCGCTACCAAGCTGCGCTACATCCCTTCAATTGGTCTACAGTGTCATTGTAGATAATTCCTGTCTTGTTTTCCACATCGTTATTTCCGCCATTGATATATATAATTTATATGGACATTTCGTCTTTTTGGTCCCATTTAACATATAATAATAGTAAAAGACTTATATTTATACATATGAAATACGGAACGGAACCTGTCGTAAAACTAAATGAGTGGTTTTCGGGAATGCTCGGGAAGAAGGGTATGCTTTTTTTTATGTTTTAAGAAAAAAATCTTATTCACCGGATAGTTGTACATTTCAATTTGAATTGGGGATTCCGTGTACAACTATAAGCGGTCCTTAACTGCATATGCATCTGATCATATATGTATTACCATTTTATATTACAATAAAAAAAGATATTACAATAAAAGAAGGAAAGAGGTTTTTCATTCAATGCGAGATCTAAAAACATATCTCTCCGTGGCGCCGGTATTAAGTACTCTATGGTTCGGGTCTTTAGCAGGTCTCTTGATAGAGATTAATCGTTTTTTCCCAGATGCGTTGACATTCCCCTTTTTTTGATTCTAGTTATTGACATGGTAACAAATAACGAAGATTCGAGATCAAATTAACTATTTGTGACTAATCCTTCGCCCCCCTTTTTTCTTTTTTCCCTTTTTCTTTTTAGAATAAGGGAGGAAAGAGAAAAAAAGAAAAAATGGATTCAACAGCTGCGAGGCTTGGGTTCAAATTTGAATTAAATAGTGATAGTGATGGAGGTAGAATAAACAATGTGGGGTTGAGGTCTAGGGCAAGACTCTTATACAAGATACTTAAATGTAAATCAAATACTGCGATTTGAAATAAAGTTTAGAAATCGTTATATTATAGAATATTATTTATTCTATTTATTTTTTATTGCATTGCATCGAAATTTTTTATAATTGGATTTCAAGTTAGTAACTTCTATTTTTCCTTCCTTTCTTCTTCTTCGTTTCGGATCGAAAATAGAAGAGTTGAGTAAATCAAAAATCCAAAGGGGGTTCATGGCCAAAGGGAAAGATGTCCGAATAACGGTTATTTTGGAATGTACTAGTTGTGTTCGAAACGATGAAAATAAGGTATCAACGGGTATTTCCAGATATATTACTCAAAAGAACCGGCACAACACGCCTAATCGATTGGAATTAAGAAAATTCTGTCCATACTGTTACAAACATACGATTCATGGGGAGATAAAGAAATAGATCGAATCGTACACCTGTCTGTATGTAACCCTTCCTTGGAAGGAGAAAAAATGACATTATAATTATATATAATATATATATATATTATATATAACATAGTTAAATAGAAACGTTAAATAGAAACAAACCAAATCCTATTTATTCTAATTCATTTTCGATCCGATCGAAATAGGATTTTCGGGATAAGGGATAAACTAAACAAACCATGGATAAATCCAAGCGACCTTTTCTTAAATCCAAGCGATCTTTTCGTAGGCGTTTGCCCCCGATCCAATCGGGGGATCGAATTGATTATAGAAACATGAGTTTAATTAGTCGATTTATTAGTGAACAAGGAAAAATATTATCTAGACGGGTGAATAGATTGACCTTGAAACAACAACGATTAATTACTATTGCTATAAAACAAGCTCGTATTTTATCTTTGTTACCTTTTCTTAATAATGAGAAACAATTTGAAAGAACCGAGTCGACCGCTAGAACTGCTGGTCTTCGAGCCAGAAATAAATAGGCTTACTCTTTCGTCACTTGAATCAAAATTCCAATCCGAACTCAAACGCGGATTGATGTTTTGTTCAAAAAAAAATAAAATCTAGATTTCATTATCGTGTCGTAAGAAAAAAAAGAATTGGGAAAGAATTGGGGAAGAAGAAATCTTTTTTTATTGAATGTGTTCATTCATTTTTACTACTTTATTTATCATATCATTTTGACTCTACCCTCCCGGAGTTCATTCTCCGGGGAACTCCGTTTAAATTATTCCGGTGGATTCTTTCCAATCTACTTCTTTTATGATCTCATTGGAAATCATATAAAGACAATTTCTATTTGAGATAGCTATTTGTGCAAGTATTTTACGATTAAGAAGCACCTGTTTCTTATACAAATCATGTATTAATCTACTATAACTATAGGATACCCCCATTTCACGAATTACTGCGTTTATTCGAGTGATCCACAAACGGCGAAAATTTCTCTTTTGCCTACCCCTATCCCGATGAGACGAAACCAAAGCTTTTATTTTCTGTTGAGTAATTGTTCGAGTAAGTCTTGAATGAGCCCCTCGAAAGCTTGATGCAAATAAACGAATTTTTGTTCTACGTCTCCGAGCTATATATCCCCGTCTAATTCTGGTCATTGAATAAATGAAACTTTGGCGAATAACTAATAGATTTCCTTTCTTTCAGTTATTCTTTTTCCCTTTCCTAGTCTATTAATAACAAAGCTTTTTTCCAATGTATAAATTAATAATTCCAATGGCTTTGGCTACTATAACCTTCCCGACCACTATTTTTCTTTTTTCTAGACATTTCACTTCGAAATAATAAATTTTATTCTACTAAGTATCAAAAAAAAAATAGAGTAAATAAAAAAATAGAAATGGATAAAGAAATAGCGGCTTCCTTCGTTTATATGGTTACTTCTTAAACGGTGAGGTTTTCTCTATACACCGGAGCCTTTACTTCATTTAATCAATTTTATTGGTAACTTGTATAGTTCACATTCTTTGGCTCTACCCATGAATTATCCAGTAATAGGTCTTTCACGATGAGATCTACCTACACAGTAACGGTATTTAATTATGAAAGTTGGCTGGGTAGCTAACCCTGTTAGTCCGTTCTTGCAAGAGGGGACCTAATCTTTCTGTTTTTAAGTAAGATTTCCTCCGCTTAATGGATAACCATTTGCTACCAATGGAGAATTGCTTCTCATCTTTAATTGAGGTGATTGGATTTGCACCAATGGAAACCATAAATTTAATACACAACAGAATGGATAGATTCGCTTTTTTTAGATACTGAATTGAATGGACTTCTTTTTCTATTCTATCCTATTCGCCGGTACTGATCATTGATACTGGAAAAAGTTTTCTTTCTTTTAGCCCAGCTCCTGATCTGAACGAGTCGCACATACACCCTAGTACATGTTCCTCGACGCTGAGGGCATCCCCGAAGCGCGGGGGATTTTGTGACATTTCTGATTGGCTGTCTTGTATTTCTAATAAGTTGTTTAATAGTTGGCATGTTGAATCATAAAATAAATAATGGGCTGGTTTAGATCGATCCTAACCGGATGATTATGAATTACTTCTCTTGAATGAATTACTTCTCTTGAATTTTCTAGTAAATTCGCCAAAAAGAGAAAATAGGAAATCGAGAATTTACGCGAAAGAAGTCTGGGCTATTTTCACTCAACCACCGCTACAAGATCAACAATTCCATAAGCTTGGGCTTCTGTTGCTGACATAAAAACATCTCTTTCCATGTCTTCCGAGACAACCCATAAGGGTTTGTCCGTTCTTTGTACATAAACTCTTGTGAGGGTTTCACGCAGTTTGAGCAGCTCTTCCGCTTCCAGGATAAATTCTCCCGTTTGTGCCTCATAAAAAGAACTAGCAGGTTGATGAATCATTACCCTGATGGTATAACAAAAAAGGAGTTCTCTATTTTGCATGATGAATAGAAAAGAAAGATAAAGAAAAGAAGAAAAAAAAAAGACAGAATTGAACAACCGTACGGGCATCTTTTGTGCATTGCATACGGCTCTAGAATCAAATTGACCTTTACCCAAAGAAAGAGAAAACTCGGATCTATCAGACCCAGATCGGTAAATGATCAAATTACCACCCTTCCCTTCGTAGGAGTTCAAAAATACTATGATGGTTCCGTTGCTTTCTATATTTATTATATTATTTGGTTTGTCTGTGATTCAGCAATCCCAAAGTAGCTTTTTGTCAAATAAGGAAAAAATAATCTTTTTTTTTTTTTCAAACTCTTTCAGAACATAACTGTTGTTAAGAGTCCCCGGTGTGAAAATAAAAAAGTTTGTGACGCTGAACTGGAATCCCCAATACAAAAATAGGAAATACCTCTTATCTCATACTACTCTCTCGATACATAATCTAATGTTTGAAAAAAAAAAGTTTTTTTTCTATCGAATTCAAAGTGCCATGCTATTATTACTTAATATTCATATGGCGAAGGCATAGTCTTATTTTTTCTCTCAAATAAAAAAAACCTCATTGGCGCCAAGCATGAGGGAATGCTAGACGTTTGGTAATTTCTCCTCCGGCCAAGATAAAAGATCCCATTGAAGCGGCTAACCCCATGCATATTGTCTGCACATCTGGTCGCACAAATTGCATTGTATCATAAATAGCTATTCCAGGGATTACCCATCCACCAGGAGAGTTTATA